TGTATTGATACATCCGTTGTAAGTGATAGTAGTGACAGTTACATTTCGAGGTGCATTTTTGATAAGCGTAAAACTAGTAGTGAAAGTGGGAAGTCCAGTATACGAACCCGCTCTCTTAGTAGTGATTTAACTCTAAGAGAAAGGTCTAGTGATCTCGATGCAACTCAAAAATATAGGCATTTGTGGGTTCAATGCGAAAATTGTTATGAATTAAATTATAAGAAATTTTTGAAATCCAAAATGAATATTTGTGAACAATGTGGATATCATTTGAAAATGAGTAGTTCAGAAAGAATCGAAGTCTTGATCGACCCCGGTACTTGGGATCCTATGGATGAAGACATGGTCTCTCTGGATCCCATTGGATTTCATTCGGAGGAGGAACCTTATAAAGATCGTATTGATTCGTATCAAAGAAAGACAGGATTAACGGAGGCTGTTCAAACGGGCGTAGGGCAAGTAAATGGTATTCCCGTAGCAATTGGGGTTATGGATTTTCAGTTTATGGGGGGTAGTATGGGATCCGTAGTCGGGGAGAAAATCACCCGTTTGGTTGAGTACGCTACCAATCAATTTCTACCTCTTATTATAGTGTGTGCTTCGGGGGGGGCGCGCATGCAAGAGGGAAGTGTGAGCTTGATGCAAATGGCGAAAATATCGTCTGCCTTATATGATTATCAATTAACTAAAAAGTTATTGTATGTATCAATCTTTACATCTCCCACTACTGGTGGGGTAACAGCTAGTTTTGGTATGTTGGGAGATATTATTATTGCCGAACCAAATTCCTACATTGCGTTTGCGGGTAAAAGAGTAATTGAACAAACATTGAATAAAACAGTACCCGAGGGTTCACAGGCGGCTGAATATTTATTCCAAAAAGGCTTGTTCGACCTGATCGTCCCACGTAATCTTTTAAAAAGCGTTCTGGGCGAGTTATTTAAACTCCACGCCTTCTTTCCTTTGAATTCCAATTCAATCAAGTAGAGCACACTAAGTTTCATTATTTTATTTAGAGCAAAGAAGTAGTTAGCTTATCGGAGTCAAAGTACCTAAAGGGGGAGTTTTCTTTGTTAACCTAAGATCTAATTGTAGAAAGACTCAAAAGTTGCGGATAACTCTTTTTTTTAGCTAGATTCCCGATTACTAATTAAGAAGTCTCTATCAACAAGATCAAAATACGAGTTCTTCCTTTCGTGAAATTAGGCAAATAAAACGAATTGTATATAATCACATTCAATTCAAATATAGAAAAATAGATATATTAGGTTTGTATCTTTCTTTATTAAATTCAAAGACAAGAACAAAACACAAAGAAATGAAGAAAAATAAGAAAATGGATTATCTTATCATATGTATCTTTCGTGTAGATAGATGACTAAGTCCATTTATTCAGTTCTACATTCTTTGGACTTATTCTCTATACTCACTTAGATACTTATATCTCTAATAAGATAAGAATTTTCAAATTGAATTAATACGAACTATGAATTAATAATAATTACAATTATGAATTATAATTAGTATAAATAAAACATACGATATTAAAAAAATAAGAACAGGTACAAATAGTAAATCGAGGTACCCATTTTATGATAACTTTTCATTTTCCCTCTATTTTTGTGCCTTTAGTAGGCCTAGTATTTCCGGCAATTGCGATGGCTTCTTTATTTCTTCATGTTCAAAAAAACAAGATTGTTTAGATCTAAGGGGACCCAATCTCATCCGTTTTTTTTTTGAAACTTAAACTTGTAGGATAACACAGATATTTATTTTGGGAAATACGTTAGAACGTGTGATTTTCGCCGAACATAAAGGAAAGCTCTTATGCCTGCATAAAATGATCTACGGGTAACTGAATTCTAGCTAGTTTCAAATAGATCAGGATCACTGGATGCTTAATGAAAATGTAAAGTTGGCGGATCTGTATGTATATCAAGGTGTATATTGAGATCATATAAAGGATATGTTATTATTTTAGATCTAACCAATTTGATGAATTACTCCTAAAGGTTCCCATCAAACTAGCATTAGTTTGATGGGAATTCATTCGGAAACAAAAAAGAAAAGTCAAAACCATTTGGGGTATTCTTTCAATTCCAATAAAATGCAATCGGATCAAGTATGAGTTGGCGATCAGAACATATATGGATAGAACTTATAGCGGGGTCTCGAAAACTCAGTAATTTTTGCTGGGCTCTTATCGTTTTTTTAGGTTCATTAGGATTCTTATTGGTTGGAACTTCCTGTTATCTTGGTAGAAATTTGATCCCTTTTGTTCCGTCTCAGCAAATCATTTTTTTTCCACAAGGGATCGTGATGTCTTTCTACGGGATCGCGGGTCTCTTTATTAGTTCCTATTTGTGGTGCACAATTTCCTGGAATGTAGGTAGTGGTTATGATCGATTCGATATAAAGGAAGGAATGGTGTGTATTTTTCGTTGGGGATTTCCTGGAAAAAATCGTCGCATATTCCTCCGATTCCGTATAAAAGATATTCAATCCATTCGAATAGAAGTTAAAGAGGGCGTTTATACTCGTCGTGTCCTTTATCTGGACATCAGAGGCCGGGGGGCTATTCCGTTGACCCGTACTGATGAGAATTTGACTCCACGAGAAATTGAACAAAAAGCCGCGGAATTGGCCTATTTCCTGCGCGTACCAATTGAAGTCTTTTGAGAAAGGGGGACTGGGCTGAAGAACGAATGCTTTCTCAGCAGGAGGAAAAAATGCAAGAATCCTGTTTTTTCTATAACTAAGTGATACTTTAGATGTAGATAAATCATATCTTGTCTTGTAGATTCTTTTCTTTTTATCAATCGATACTTTTTTTATACTTTCGTTTGTGTTCTTTACTACCCAATAAACTACCCAATAAAATAAATAGCGGGTTTTCTTAATAATGATAACTGGCTCATTTCTGTCTTGTTTTGCCGCTCATTTTTTTGATCATTAAAATACCTTTCTCTCAATTATTCTATTCTTGACTATGGGGAATCGTTGGAATTTTTTTTCGAAATATTGGATATTTTGATAGAGGGGGAGTTCTTTCGTCTCAAAATCTCAATAATATTCATTCCTTAAAGGATTTCTTTTGGTCATTCCTTGAAAGGAGGCACTTGTTTGAAATTTGATGAATTGAGATATCTGGAAACATGATTTTGTATTATTTCTTCAGTCGAATTCGAAATAGAGTCTTAGTCTATTTCTGTATTCTTTCTAGATTCAAACAAAATCACAAAGTCATACCTTGTCTAGAACTCATGTTTGAAAGAAATATTCGATCACATACAGTCGACAAATGCAGCGGGTTAATTAAAAATTCAAGGCACAAAATGGCAAAAAAGAAAGCATTCACTCCTCTTTTGTATCTTGGATCTATAGTATTTCTGCCATGGTGGATTTCTCTATCATTTACGAAAAGTATGGAATCTTGGGTTACTAGTTGGTCGAATACCAGGCAATCCGAAATTTTTTTGAATGATATTCAAGAAAAAAGTATTCTAGAAAAGTTCATCGAATTAGAGGAAATCCTCTTGTTGGAAGAAATGATCAAGGAATACTCAGAGACACATCTACAAAAGCTTCCTATAGAAATCCACAAGGAAACGATCCAATTAATCAAGATATACAATGAGGATCGTATCCATAAGATTTTGCACTTCTCGACAAATATAATCTGTTTTGTTATTCTAAGCGGTTATTCTATTTTAGGTAATGAAGAACTTGTTCTTCTTAATTCTTGGGCTCAGGAATTCCTATATAACTTAAGTGATACAGTAAAAGCTTTTTTGATTCTTTTATTAACCGATTTATGTATCGGATTTCATTCACCCCACGGTTGGGAACTAATGATTGGTTCTATCTACAAAGATTTTGGATTTGGTCATAATGATCAAATTATATCTGGTCTTGTTTCCACTTTTCCAGTTATTCTCGATACTATTTTAAAATATTGGATTTTTCGTTATTTAAATCGTGTATCTCCGTCACTTGTAGTTATTTATCATTCAATGAATGATTGATAAAGGTATTAATCCAATTAGAATGTTTCTTACTTTTTATGTTTAGTTCTACATAAGTATTAAAAATGTTCTATCCGGGGGATTTTAGAGTATTCTAGTCAAATGATTCCAATAAATAGCAGAATCGTGGATAGGGAACTATACTAGCGACCTACCCAACTTATTGTAGAAATTTTCGAATCAATGATTAGACCATGCAAACTAGAAATACTTTTTCTTGGGTAAAGGAACATATTACGCGATCCATTTCTGTATCGCTCATGATATATATCATAACTCGGACATCCGTTTCAAGTGCATATCCCATTTTTGCGCAGCAGGGTTATGAAAATCCACGAGAAGCAACTGGGCGTATTGTATGTGCCAATTGCCATTTAGCTAATAAGCCCGTGGATATTGAGGTTCCACAAGCGGTCCTTCCTGATACTGTATTTGAAGCAGTTGTTCGAATTCCTTATGATAAGCAAGTGAAACAAGTTCTTGCTAATGGTAAGAAAGGGGGTTTGAACGTGGGGGCTGTTCTTATTTTACCGGAGGGGTTTGAATTAGCTCCTTCCAATCGTATTTCTCCCGAGATGAAAGAAAAGATAGGCAATTTGTCTTTTCAGAACTATCGCCCTAATAAAAACAATATTCTTGTGATAGGGCCTGTCCCTGGTCAGAAATACAGTGAAATCACCTTTCCTATTCTTTCCCCCGACCCCGCCACTAAGAAAGATGTTCACTTCTTAAAATATCCTATATACGTAGGGGGGAATAGGGGAAGGGGTCAGGTTTATCCCGACGGAAGCAAGAGTAACAATACAGTTTATAATGCTACAGGAGCAGGTATAATAAGTAAAATCATACGAAAAGAAAAAGGGGGGTATGAAATAACCATAACGGATCCGTCGGATGGACGTCAAGTGGTTGATATTATCCCTCCAGGACCAGAGGTTCTTGTTTCAGAGGGTGAATCCATCAAATTTGATCAAC